ATTAGAAATGAATTTTGTAACATCTGACTTCGTACCACTGAAAGATTGAGCCGAATACTTAAAAAATAGCCTAAAAAGTGAAATGAATGCTGGGAGAATTGGTTTATCTGGATCGTTCCTGGTCGAGACCAAATATCAAAATGATATTGCCATAAATAGATAAAATAGTATTTCCATTTATTTATCAAAAGAGGAGTATTCTTTGAAACCAGAATTGATTTTCCTTGATATCTAACATAATGGATGAAAGTATCCTTAAAGAATGATAAGGTATATGAACAATCCTTAACAGATACTTCTACAAGATGTTCTATTTTTTCATAGAAAAAAATTCGCTCAAAAAAAACGCGAAAATATTTTAACCGTAACTGAGAGGATTTGTTACGTAGAAAAAGAAAGATAGATTCATATTCCCGTACATATAAATTATATAGGAACAAGAAAAATCTTGGATTACTTTTTGAAAAAAAAGTAGAAATCCATTTTTTTGGAGTAAAAAGACTATTCCAATTAGAATAGTAATAAAAAAACAACCTTAAGAAATGAAAGAAAGAGACATCTTTTATCCAATATCGAAGGATTTGAACCAAGATTTCCAGATGGATAGGATAGGGTATTCGTATATCTGACTCATGATTTAAATATATCAGTTTATCTTCGAAAAAGGGAAAAATGGAATGAATTGATCGCAAATTATTATAAGATTTTACGATTTCTAATTCCCTTAAGGAAGAGATAAATAATTGTAGGGAAAATAGAATTTCCACGACGCCAACAAAACCTTCTAATATTATTTGAGAATAAAAATGATTGTTATAACCCCTAAAAGGATTTTTGTTAGAATCGTTAGCAAAAATGATGAAATGAGTCTGTTGATACATTCGAGTAATTAACCGTTTTACAATTAGTAAACTAAATTTATTGTTATAACTTACATTTTCTACAAAAATGGACCCATGACCATAAGCTAGTCCATAAATATATTCCCGAAAAAAAAGTGGGTATAGGGTGTCCTGGTGTCGAGATCTATGGAGTTCTAAATATGCTCGATATTCCTCCATTTAAAATTAAAAAAGTCTATTTGGTCAAACAAAGAATCAGAGATTCGTTGGATTATCAAATGATACATAGTGCGATATGATCAAAACAGGGAATTCTAGGTAGATGTATATATATATACCTAGAAAACAAGTCAAATCCATCAACGGACTCTCTCTAATCGCTTTTTCCACCTAATTTTTGTTCTAGGATAACAAGCTAGTTAGGAATCCTTTATTTTTTTTTCAACCTAATCGCTCTTTTGATTTTGGAAAAAATATCTTTATCAATATACTCTTTCTTTTACACATTTATCGCTACCCCAAAATATAATGGAAAATAGCTATATAGTTAGGACTCATAACAAAAATAAATAATCCATTCACCAGAAAAGCTTTTCCCATATCAAGCACTAACCTCTTTTTAACGTACAATTAGATGGGGGAATCATTCAAATAAAAAATAAATGAAAGCTCGTTGCTTTTTGTTTCCCTATTATAATTGGAGCTACCAAGCTCTATCCCTTTATTAATTCAACCCAACTGAATTTTTTTGTTCCGAGCTAAGAATTCACAAACAAAAATTTTGGCCGGATCCTATAAGAATGAAATATTTTTAGAATTCTTCATCGATACGACATGCTACTTTTTCCATTCATTCCTTTCTGGATCAGTCGTGGTTTTACAAGCTCTACCAATGGTATGGACGAACCGATTGCTTCATAGAAATGTGTAAAAAATAGAGTCGCTCTTAAAAGCCGAGTACTCTACCATTGAGTTAGCAACCCCAATACAATTTAGAAAATAACGTGGATGTATATATCCAATCGCAATAAAAACAATCAAATTAAAAGATTGAATTGTCTAATAAAATATCAGACATTAAAAAAATAGAAAAACTCAAAATGTTGAGGGCGAATTGATTCTCAACATACAAATGAACAGATAAAACAAAACAATTTTCTAAAAAAAAAAAAAATAAAAAAAATGGTATACCAACTCTTTATCTACTATGTTATACATTATACATTATTATATATATATATAGATTAGTTTTTTCTTTACCTTTCAATTCAATAAATAATTCAATTACTTACCTTTTAATCAAAAAAGAATTTCTTGTTTGTATCGCAGAAAATCCAATGAACCTACCATTTGATGAAGTAATAAAGCCTATTTAACGTGAGTAAATTGATCAATTTATTCACGATCGGATTATATTTATTTGATACACTGTTGTCAATATTAGTATTGAAAAAGAATACAATCAAGAAAACAAATAAAATCAAAATGATAAAATAGAATATTATAATATTAATGAAATATTAATATTTCATTAAGACTATATTTTCTATTTTAAATATTAGAAATTCGATTATTATTATGTTATAATTACTTATAACAAAAATTCTTTAAATATATCAATTTTATTATATTCTAATTCTAAACTAAAAACTTATAAA